GCCACCATTGACTAGTTTTCTAAATAGTCTTTTTAGTTTAACCTAAGACAATGTGTGCGTGGCTAAAAAAATTGACTTAGTGAATGAAATGAAAATATACAACTAATATATGATCTAGAGTTATAGATTATAGAAAAAAAGATTACAATAAAGATTACAATACAATATTGATATTAGAGTAGAGAATTGAAAAAAGGAAAGAGATCTCAAAGATCTTTTTCCTAAAATTACCTTTTGTCCATTTATATCATAATCCTACCTTTCCTTCAATGAATTAGATTGGTCATCGAATCCGACTATTAACTATTCGGAGTCGTAATTTGACGAAGAAGTCTTGTGGTATTACTGTGGTATTACGACCTTATAAAAAAAAAAGGATGTTCTATAGAATGATTCCCTTTTTCAGTTGATTTTATTCAACGATTGACCAAACGAAAATATTAATAAATAATAAATTGTAAACTTAGATGAATCAAATCAATTTCTATGCAACGATTCACCCCAATCAATTTATCCATTGATGATCTTATCCATTTAGGTTGCAAGATAATGATAAACAATGGGGACGGGAAAGGGTCATTTATAAGGGATTCATAAAATGTAGAGGGGAAGTCGAACTAGGTATATAGAATTGAATGACTATAAGTTAACTTTTGTCAAGCGTTAGACGCATCCTTAGCAAATCTAATTGAATTGAAGATGAAGAAAGAGTTGGTTTACATTGTGGAAGAAAGACATGTATATGTGATATTAGATATTGACTTGTTAGATATGAGCTATCTAATTTGACCTACTAATGGAATGTGAATGTAGATGGGGATTCTATAGAAATCCTTCTGTCTAATCTGTGACTGTGAGTTGAATTAATAAATGGATGAAAAAAATCGAAGAATTCAAAGAGCGGTTCGGGACAAAGAAACAGAAAATCAAAAGTTGTATGGATTCATAAAGACTTTCTCGAGAGAAACTAAAAAAGAGATATCAAAATAGTTTTGATTATTCAAGAATGTTATTACTTGAATTCGAAGTTCGTAGTTACTTCGACTGGACGAATCGTAGCATGGAATAATTAAGTCATAGTTCATTGGTTGAATGTATCATTAACCATTTTTTTTTTTGGTACGAGGAACTTATCATGAATCCACTGATTTCTGCCGCTTCCGTTATTGCTGCTGGATTGGCTGTAGGGCTTGCTTCTATTGGACCTGGAGTTGGTCAAGGTACTGCTGCGGGTCAAGCTGTAGAAGGTATTGCGAGACAGCCTGAGGCGGAGGGAAAAATACGAGGTACTTTATTGCTTAGTCTAGCTTTTATGGAAGCTTTAACAATTTATGGCCTGGTTGTAGCATTAGCACTTTTATTTGCTAATCCTTTTGTTTAATATTTAGATTAGAAATATGAAAAAATTTTTTCATATTATATTGCCTTGCATTTGTGCTTTGCTTTTTCGAATTATATAAGGATTCATTCCTCGAATTACTTATTCGTTGAGAAAATAACCCACGGGAAGGGCTGATTTGCGGATGAGGAATTAGCATACCAACTCGCTTTCATCCTTCCCGTTCGTGTTGGTAGACCTCTTTTAGTTTTTAAGAGAGGTTGCAAGCAAGAGGGTAATTCATGGTTTCTAAATCAAATAGATTTTTAATTCGATTTAGAAAGTAGGAAACTAGAAAGAAATCTATATATAAAGAGGGCAAAGTAATACAAAAAGAACTCTGTTCGATTTTTTAGTCTATCTATACGAGGAGATCATATCATATGAAAAATGTAACCGATTCTTTCGTTTCTTTCGGCCACTGGCCATCCGCCGGGAGTTTCGGGTTTAATACCGATATTTTAGCAACAAATCTAATAAATCTAAGTGTAGTGCTTGGGGTGTTGATCTTTTTTGGAAAGGGAGTGTGTGCGAGTTGTTTATTTCAAGAATAGGCTGGATCCAACCAGATGTACTTTTTCTGTTATAACTAGGAAAGTTATACCTAAGAAAGAGAGGTGCACGATCTCGCGAATTACTTCTGAATAAATTCAGAAATCATATGTAAGAACTATAGCATTTCGTAATTTATTGGAAAATCTACTTTGATTCTCTATCAACCAATAATGCGGGACCATTAACATGGTTAAAGCTAAACTGTTTGAAGTCCAGACGCGGCATGGTACTCTTTCTACCACTATGTTAATATAGAGACGGTTTCAAAAAAAGAAATATATATTTTATCAATATAGAACACTCATATCGATAAACTGATTTGAACTACTTATTGGGGATTTTATCCCCTTTTTTAGCCAATGCTGAATCGATGACCTATTGTGTATAAAGTAAAAAAACTTCTTGGATTAAAAAAAGTAAACAACTTTGCTGACAATTACATATTTTTTGTTTTGTTTGGTCAGAAGAGTCCTCCGAATATTTTGGTCTTGAATTAGTGATTCCGTTTGATATTTTGATTTCATTTTGGAATATGACAAGAGAGGATAGGCTCATTACATTAACAAT